AAAAAAAAGATTACTACGTGATTTTTTGAATATGCCTATATCTATCGCTTTTGCTTCATTGATTTGATTCTCTCAATAGATACCGAGATTCATATTGGAAATCAAAAATATAGTAATTCAAACTATAAGACATAGGAGTAATTCAGATTGATCAGAACAAATAGATATAGCAAATAAATGGAATTGGATGCTATGTCAATCCCATATATGGAATTGATATTCGCATATATCAAGATAATATTGTAGATTGATATATAGATCCATATCAAATGCAGCCTCTATCTTTATTTTATTCCAGGGGGCAGCTTTATAACAAGAATCTAACTAATAAATAGTATGGTAGAAAGATTCATCTATTTCTTTCTACCATACTATCTATCTATTAGAATACTGCCGATTCTAGTCCACTCATTTCATTTAAGACATGAAATTGGAATCTTTTTCATTTTATTTCGTCAATTTTGGCTAAGAACTCAGAAGTCAAGTTTCATTCAAATTAGTTAATAATTAATCGTTTTGACTGACTGTTTTTACATAAATGATAAGTAGAAAAGCGGTAGGAACTAGAATAAATAGTGCAGTAGCAATAAATGCAAGAATATTTACTTCCATAATCTCATCGGTTTTTTACTTCGCAATAACTCGGGATTTAATCCCATAGAGATGATAAATCTTTGGCCTGTAAATTCAATGAATGAATATTACCTCTCGATGATCTTGAATCAGATCAATATCATGAATAACAATATCTGAACTATCAAATAAATTCGTCGTCGAGAATTGAATAGTATAACATAGGAAGTTCTTTTATCCATACCGCCCCAAACTTGGATTGCTGACCTAACCCAAAATTCCTTTATTTATTTATCATTTTTTATTATCTGTTCTTTTTTTCTCTCTAATCTATCTAGTTCCTTCTTGTACAATCATCTGATGAAGTCTCATCAAATAGCTCTTCCACTTCCAGTGGTCACATAGTTACAAACCCAAACAAACAATAAAAGCTAAATGGAAAAAGAAAGGAGTTTAGAACGAAACTATTTTTGACTTGGAAGACAAAGAAGTGTGATAAAGATGAGACCGTATAAAATGAATATTCATCAAATTTACTATTTTCCGATTTGTTCTTTCGTCGATGGGGCCTTAAAACAAAATGAAAAATAGGAAAAATGATTCATTCGCCTTTCTAAGAGGAGTAGGATCTTTGGTTGATCTGTCCTTCCCCCTCCTTTCTTCGTAGATTATTAGCCCCGGGACACCTATACCAAAAGCTCAGTGTGCAATTTGCATGAAATCTATTTTGCAACTTCAAACTAGTAAGTCAGGTTCCATAAATCCGTAGCCAGAAAAATAAATTGTTTTTTTTTTGTTTTTTCTGGAAAGTATTTTCTTATATTCAATTTTGTATTGGACAAGAAAGGAATTCCTTTTGTGTATGCGCGCCTCAAAAAAGTATAGTACTCGATTCCATTACATGCATCGGGGGCAATCGAAAAAGCCCGCATTTCTTGGAATACTGACTATAATGCTACCAATAATTGTACTAATCCAACCGCATATGTCTTTCTCCTACCAAAAGGAAAGAAAAAAGAAATAAGGATTTCCCCTTTGCTTTGACAATGGAATTCTTCCCCCGGTCCCCTTCAGAAAAAGGGAGAGATTTTTTGATATATTTATTGGATCCGTCGGGACTGACGGGGCTCGAACCCGCAGCTTCCGCCTTGACAGGGCGGTGCTCTGACCAATTGAACTACAATCCCAGGGAAATACGGGATCTAGCAGAAAATTTGATTCTTTTTTATCTCCGGATCGGGTATTTCTGAAGTACAAAGGGAGTTATATCATCTCATGGCGGATTGGCGAATTATTGGGCCGAGCTGGATTTGAACCAGCGTAGACATATTGCCAACGAATTTACAGTCCGTCCCCATTAACCGCTCGGGCATCGACCCAGGAAGAATCAATTTTCGACTTATTGGTAATCCATGATCAATTTCCTTTCGTAGTACCCTACCCCCAGGGGAATTCGAATCCCCGCTGCCTCCTTGAAAGAGAGATGTCCTAAACCACTAGACGATGGGGGCCCGCTTGACCAACGGCCATCATACTATGATCATAGTATGATCCGTTTTTTGAAATTGTCAATATAATCAAATGATTCTAGCCGAGGGATCTTTCCCCCTTTCAGAATTGCATAGAATTGTTTTTTATTCGTCATTGACGAATTATTCATTAGAATCGACATTAGAAATCTAGTAGTAGTATTTTTTTTTTTTTTTTTGAATTATTTCAATTGAATTTATTTCTATTCGAGTCGGTCTTGAAACAATTCATTGCATTTTCTCCTAGACTTCCTAGGTAAATCCATTTTATTATTCAACAATGAGCCACTAGACACTATGTATCTACTGCGCGTACTTAATGCATATATACTTATGTTTATAATATATGTACATATAGATATTTTATCCACATAGTGAATAATTCCGGAATTAAATAA